AAAACCTTGAGTAAAAATAGCACTTGGCGCGGTTATTGCGCTTAAATGGTTTTTATGTTTTTTAAAATACGGAATCATATGAATAATGGAAAAACTCCACGAAAGAAAAATTAATGATTCATATAAATCGCTTAATGGTAAATGCCCCAAATACACCCAACGAGTAACTAATAATCCTGTTATGCAGAAAAAAGTAACTATCATACCCTTTTCTGACGAATCATATAGTCCTACGATTTCATCGACTAATAAAGTTATCAAATGAATTGTAATTACAATTGAAACGATAGAAAAGGATATATGAGTTAATATATGCTCTAAAGTTGAAAATATCATAAAAATTATTAAAAGGGGGTCCCGCAATTATAGGAATTGAAATCGGGAATTGAATTCATTATAGGACTTACTCTTTTAGAAGATGCCATGCCGCCACTCGGACTCGAACCGAGATGCTCTAGCACTGCTTCCTAAGAGCAGCGTGTCTACCTATTTCACCATAGCGGCTTATTCGAAATCATAATAACCTATTTTTATTCAATCGTCGAGATTGAAGGAGTTAATTAAATGCAATATTTTTTTAGGAAACCATTAAATTGATGAATAAAAACTTGTTTAAGAATTAGGGATTTAAACGTTTTCGTTAATAATATTTATTATCTTTTTATTTATTATTTTAGAATGTCAATTTTATTTAACTGAACTAAAAATGTAGTTTTTCGTAAGTTATTACTTTATGTTTTCCTAAAACAAAAATGTTACGGTTGGAACTAGATTATTTTGACTTCAATCCATAGATAGAACTAAAAGCAATGTTCTGTCTCGTTTGCATTTTTTAATGATTCATTTATTTTATCATTTATTTTATTAATCTAAAATAAAAAAATAATTTTATCGATAAAATATAATTTTTATATAACACAATTTCAGCGATACACTCAAGGGGTTTTTGTAAATATTTGCATAGTTATTTTTATATGAATTCTTAGGGTTTTTCGTTGTGTAGAGAATTTGTGTTAAGATTTAGCAACCCAATTAAGTTAGGTATTAGTATGGGTGTATCAATTATATAACAATATTTTATATTTCTATCGAAATTGTACCGTACTTCAAAAAATACTTTATAAATTTTTAAATTAATATATATTATATCTTTGATATATATTATATTTTGATCGATCTTCCAATCGAACCATAGGATCTAAAACGGATCACTCAAAATTGGCACATTAGTCATATAACTACCTAAAAATGTAAAAGGGGATTTTTTTAATTAAATTGGGTTAAAGAGTTTATATAGTGATAATAATTTAGAAAAATAATGATTTAGAAGATTATAAAACATATTTAAAACTAAATCAATTAGTTTCAACGAACCCTTCTTTTAATATATAATAATATATAATTATAATATCTTTTAATATATAATTATAATATTTTTAATATATAATTATAATATATAATAAAAAATAAATTTATTTTTATTATTGATTCAAGTCGATGGGGAAAGTGAGAATCCCCATCCTGAAAATTATAAAATATACTAAAACGAAAGGTGAACCCTTGTGCTTGCATTTATCCTTTTTTCAAACAAAAAAGTACCATTAATTTTTCGAATTAAGTAGACAACAGAATTCTTATCTATATCAGAAATGAAAGAAAAAAGACGCCTTCTAAATTAAAACATTATGAAACTAATTATTTTTATTTATGATTTATATTTATTATATAAATATAAAATAATAAAATAATTTTTTTTATATATATTATTTTTTATTATATATAAATTATATAAATATAAATTATTTTACTATTATGATGTTAATTAAAATTCTTATAACTTATAAATATTATAAAAAAATTAGAAACAAAATTAGATTACTTTTCTAATTAGACCGATTAAGATTTTTTATTGTATTGTTTGATTACTATTATTTATTTGTTACACAAAAAAAACTTTTAGAACTCCCGGTAGAAAGAGATTTCGCTAATGAAAAAGCTTTCAATGCTGCCCGATATCCCTTCCTTTTCCAAATATTTTTACGAATCCGTTTTTTTGAAATAGAGGTGCGTTTTTTTGGAACTGCCATTAAAAAATTATATTATAATAGGTTCTTCGGTTGGATGTGAAAGACATCTATTGTTCAAAATAAATTTTTCTTTACTGTTCTCTATCTATTTATTCTCTAAATCATACTCCCTTCATAAAAAAGGGGGGTGTGTAAAAATCGCATAAAATATTACTAACAACAATCCCCTATGCCAAATAGAATTGATTGAAGTTGATAAAATACAATACAAACAAAAAAGAAAAGATTGTGCGTTTAGTTTTCTTTCTATTTTCGTCGTGTTACATTTATACATGTAATAAAATACATCAAAAGGTTAATAACCCAACCCCTCTATCGCTTAATTAAAAAACTTTAATAATTTTCTATTATATTAATTAATTTAATTGGTCAAACTCGAAGAAAGAGTACACCCAACTTTAATTCTCAAATTCGAGTGGGACTAGTAGTTAATCTGTTAAAGGATACAAAATCTATAATTTTTTTATTATATTATAAAAGGCATTTTATTTGCCCTTTTTTTTTATTTTACATAAAATAAAGTGTTGGATATCATAGCATTTCCTACAAATAGCTTTTATTGTAATGGAAGACAATCAATTAGTTACAAAACAAATTGTTTAATGATTCTGAATAACCGAATTACAATTACAATAAATAGTTTTTATGGGTCAAGTTATGCGCTTTATGATTCATACCAAACACTGTTTTTGGTGTAATTATCTATCCTCGCTCTATAGATATAAAAGATATAAATAAATTATTGTAATACGTAATAATTATAATTAGAATGCAAATTTTATTTAAGTTTTATTTTATATATCTTAATTTTTTTTTATTAACTGACCCCTTTCAACAGAAAACAAATAAGAACCGGTGAATCAGAAACAATTAATTAAGAAAAATATTTTATTTTTTTTTTATGGAATATACATATCAATATTCATGGATTATACCTTTCATTCCACTTCCAGTTCCAATGTTAATTGGAGCAGGACTTCTACTTTTTCCAACGGCAACAAAAAATCTTCGCCGTATGTGGGCTTTTCCGAGTGTTTTATTGTTAAGTATAGTTATGATTTTTTCAGCCCATTTTTCTATTCAGGAAATAAATCACAATTCCGTCTATCAATATGTATGGTCTTGGACCATCAATAATGATTTTTATTTAGAATTTGGCTGCTTGGTTGATCCACTTACTTCTATTATGTCAATATTAATCACTACTGTTGGAATGATGGTTCTTATTTATAGTGATAATTATATGTCTCATGATCAGGGATATTTGAGATTTTTTGCTTATATGAGTTTTTCCAATACTTCAATGTTGGGATTAGTTACTAGTTCTAATTTGATACAAATTTATATTTTTTGGGAATTGGTTGGAATGTGTTCTTATCTATTAATAGGTTTTTGGTTCACACGACCTAGTGCGGCGAATGCTTGTCAAAAAGCGTTTGTAACTAATCGTGTCGGGGATTTCGGTTTATTATTAGGAATTTTGGGTTTTTATTGGATAACGGGTAGTTTTGAATTTCGGGATTTGTTTGAGATATTTAATAACTTGGTTTATAATAATGAGGTTAATTTTTTATTTGTTACCTTATGCGCCTTCCTATTATTTGCCGGCGCAGTTGCAAAATCCGCCCAATTTCCCCTTCATGTATGGTTACCTGATGCCATGGAAGGGCCTACCCCCATTTCGGCTCTTATACATGCCGCTACTATGGTAGCAGCAGGGATTTTTCTTGTAGCTCGGCTTCTTCCTCTTTTCATAGTTATACCTTACATAATAAATCTAATAGCTTTGACAGGTATAATAACATTACTTTTAGGAGCCACTTTAGCTCTTGCTCAAAAAGATATTAAGAAAAGCTTAGCTTATTCTACAATGTCTCAATTGGGTTATATGATGTTAGCTCTAGGTATGGGGTCTTATCGAGTTGCTTTATTTCATTTGATTACTCATGCCTATTCGAAAGCATTGTTGTTCTTAGGATCTGGATCAATTATTCATTCGATGGAAACTATTGTTGGATATTCTCCAGATAAAAGTCAGAATATGGTTCTTATGGGCGGTTTAAGAAAACATGTACCAATTACAAAAACCGCTTTTTTATTAGGTACACTTTCTCTTTGTGGTATTCCACCTCTTGCTTGTTTTTGGTCCAAAGATGAAATTCTTAATGATAGTTGGTTGTATTCACCGATTTTTGCAATAATAGCTTGTTCCACGGCAGGATTAACTGCATTTTATATGTTTCGTATCTATTTACTTACTTTTGAAGGACATTTAAATGTTTATTTTCAAAATTACAGCGGCAAAAAAAATAGCTCGTTCTATTCAATGTCTCTCTGGGGTAAAGAAGGAAAAAAAATTATTAAAACAAGCTTTCGTTTATTAGATTTTTTAACTACGAAAAACAATGAAAAAACTTATTTTTTAAACACGTATTGGATTAATAATAATGGAAATGTAAGAAGTATGGTACATCCGTTTATTAGTATTGCTCGTTTTGGCACTAAAAACACTTTCTCATATCCCCACGAGTCGGACAATACTATGTTATTTCCGATGCTTGTATTAGTTTTATTTACGTTGTTCATTGGGGCCGTAGGAATTCCGTTATTCAATCAGGAAGGAATGGATTTGGATATACTATCCAAATTCTTAAGTTCGTCTATAAACCTTTTACATAAAAATAGAAACCATTCTGTAGATTGGTATGAATTTATCACAAATGCAACTTTTTCCGTTAGTATAGCTTATTTCGGAATTCTTATATCGTCTTTTTTATATAAGCCTGTTTATTCATCTTTACAAAATTTAAATTTATTTAATTCATTTGTTAGAAGTGTTCCTAATAAAATTAAAGTTTTGGGGGGTAAAATAATAAATGTGATATATAATTGGTCATATAATCGTGGTTACAT